TACAAATTCTATATATTCTATATATATGAATATGGATATGGAAAAAGATAAAAAAGATTTTTTTTTATTGGAATTGGGTTTCTTTCTCTTTTTTTTTTTTCGTTCCTATTCTTCTTTCTATTTCTGAGAAAAAGAGGGCTTACAAAAGAAAGTAAAGGGTTTTTTCGTTCCCAATAGTTATGTATTTAATCGGTGGATAGGAGCATACTCTGGATTGGAATCGTGCCTTGGGGAGTACTGCCTAATAATTTCTACCAACTTTAAGCCCCAATTAGTATTCTTTAGTTTGTATATTATGTCAAAATGTTCTTTTGGATAATTTACATAATCTCCATTTCCATTACAAATCCGTTTCATATCTTGGTGTTTCTAACCATCCACTCGTTTTTGTTCAACCCCCCGTTATGATAATACGTGTATGGTAATACATACAAATAATAGTGAAAACTCAATACGGTGGATCTTTTGAGCCCGCTTCAAGTCAGGATGACTAATCAACCAATCTTGGGGTAAACGGTTTCTTATGTTTATTTCCGCTTAACTCTTTAACTCTTATACATGGAAAATGAGACTCAATATTTTTACTGCGAATTTATATATTCTAAATTATCTTATTTATACTTATTTATATATTATATATAAGCTGTTTTTTTTCACTCATATAACTATTTGATTTAATTCTTCAATCCGAAATCCGAATAATTAATAAAAAAAAATGAAGATATCTACTCTACTCAATTCATTCCACCACTTTCCTAGAAAGAAAGAATAAAGAAAAGCTTATGTCTATATATCAACGAATCGCACGTAGAGATATGGATAACACACATAAAGTTAATGGTATTTCATAACTAATCGATTGAGCAGCAGCTCGTAGACCACCTAAAAAGGAATATTTATTATTTGACCCGTATCCTGACATAAGAAGTCCAATGGGAGCAATACTTGAAATGGCAATCCATAAAAAAACACCAATATTGAGATCCGCTAAAACAAGGCGATAACCAAACGGAACTACTAAATAGCTTACTAAAATTGATATAACTGCTATGGATGGACCGATACTGAATAAACGAGTATCCCCTCTAGATGGAAAAAGATTTTCTTTGAAAAGAAGTTTTGTCCCATCTGCTAGAGCTTGAAGAACTCCCAAAGGGCCGGCGTATTCAGGTCCAATACGTTGTTGTATTCCCGCGGATATTTCTCTTTCTAACCATACAATTACCAGTACGCCTATTGTGATTCCCAATACAAGAGTAAAAATAGGAATAAATAACCATATAATTCCATAGACCTCTTTTAAAAATTCCAATCTAGAAAAAGAATCGATATCTTGTACTTCTGGTGTATCAATTATCATTTCAACGATCAACTTCTCCCATAATGATATCTATACTACCTAGTATTGTCATAATATCAGCCAATTTCATTCTTTTAACTAACTGAGGAAGAATTTGCAAATTGATAAAACCCGGCGGTCTAATTTTCCATCTCCAAGGAAAACCACTCCGATCCCCTATCAGAAAAATCCCCAATTCTCCTTTTGGGGCTTCGACTCTCACATAAAGTTCTTGTTTCGGCAATTCAAATGTAGGAGAAGGTTTTTTACTAATAAAGCGATATTCAAAATCATTCCATTCTGGATTCCCTTCTCTATCAAAGTATCGGATTTCTAAATTCTCATATGGCCCCCCCGGAATTCCTTCGAGAGCCTGTTGAATAATTTTTATGGATTCTATCATTTCACCAATTCGGACTAGATAACGAGCCAATGAATCTCCTTCTTTTTGCCACTGTACTTCCCAATCAAATTCGTCGTAACACTCATACTGATCAACTTTACGAAGATCCCATTGTATTCCGGACGCTCGCAGCATTGGTCCCGATAAACCCCAATTTATTACTTCCTCTCGACCAATAATGCCTACCCCCTCGACTCGTTCTAAAAAAATTGGATTGCGTGTAATAAGTTGTTGATATTCAGCAACCCTTGTTAAAAAATAATTGCAGAAATCCAAACATTTATCTATCCAGCCATGAGGTAGATCAGCCGCTACTCCCCCGATCCGAAAATAATTATGCATCATTCTCATACCGGTGGCAGCTTCGAATAGATCATATACTAATTCTCTTTCTCTGAAAATATAGAAAAAAGGAGTCTGTGCACCAATATCCGCCATAAAAGGACCGAGCCATAACAGATGAGAAGCTATACGACTCAACTCCAACATAATTATTCTGATATAGCTGGCTCTTTTAGGTACTTGAATATTTCCCAGCTGTTCCGGTCCATTTACCGTTATTGCTTCTGTGAACATAGTAGCTAAATAATCCCAACGTGTTACATAAGGCAAATATTGTATAATTGTTCGGTTTTCCGCAATTTTTTCCATCCCTCGGTGTAAATAACCCAATATTGGTTCACAGTCAATAACATCTTCACCATCTAGAGTAATGATAAGTCGAAGAACACCATGCATTGATGGATGGTGGGGACCCATATTGACTACCATGAGGTCTTTTCTTGTAGCTGGTATATTCATAGGTTTTTCCTTAATTCATTCTTTCATGAATTTCTGAAAATGAAAAAAAGTTCATTCAAATTCAAGATCTAATAAATCAAATAATTCAAAATGCCTCTTCAAATTAACGAGTTTTTAATTCCCGAATATCCAACCGATTAATTAATTCTTTATAACCCATTTTATTTTTCTTTGACAAATAAGATAGCAGTCGTTGGCGTTTTCCCAGAATTTTACGTAGACCTCTCTGAGATAAATAGTCTTTTTTGTGTAATTGTAAATGTGAAGTAAGTCTTCGTATCCTATTGGTGAAACTAAATATTTGAAATTCAACAGATCCCCTGTTTTCTTCTTTTTCTTCTTGTGAAATAACTGAGATGAATGAATTTTTTACCATAAAATGAAACCCCCTCCTTTTTTAAGATATTTTTGTTGATAGATATATTTATTGATCAGTAATAATAATGTCACTCGTTTTAGTTTGGTATAGACAATAATCTTAATTTCGTTATAAATTTTGGATTTTTTTAAATCAAATTGAATCAATCCGATTTTCATTTTTAAATTCGATTTGAAAAGGTATACATTTGAAAAGGTATACAAAAGGGTGGTTGTTTTCTGCACTCCCAAAAGATAAAAACTTAGTCCTACAATCAGAAGGTTTTATTGATTCATTTCTAGATCGAATTGATAGGTCATTGAATTAGTATCATGTATCAGAATGTAATGTAAGACAATGGATGTGTGCACCTCTTTGTCGTCATAGACCCGCTGTGATATGGGATGGGAAATATAGCAAAGCAAAAATGGACTAGTAATAAATTTTCAATCGCGGATACATATGTATCCTTACCATACCGAAACGACTGCCGTTATTGGTATCAAACCAATACCGATTCATACAAGCTAAATCTTCTAATCGATAATTGGGCCAAAGAAATAACTTTAATTTAATAAGTTTTTTTTTTAATCCTTTGCTTTTATCCAAACCCTGGCTGTTTACCTTATTCCCATTCCCCAATGCTGAATTTTTATGCATATTATTTCTATTCCTAGAATTGAAACAAATTAGAATTCTAAATTCTCTCCGAAGTCTGGGTGATAAAAGATTTTCAGGAACAAACAAATCATAATTATTTTTATCTCTATTTCCAGTCATCTTTTGATATTTGGTAATGACTTTATCAGAATTCTTATCATCAGAATTCTTATCAACATGGTTTTTTTCTCGGTATTTTTGATTAATTTGGTGTTTACTTTGATGAACCAATGAAATACCAACGGTTTGATACATAATAAATTGTCCATCATTTTTTATAGATAGACGAATCGGTTCAATAATAAAAATTCCTCTTTTGATCAATTCTGTAAGAGTTAAATTTTTCTGAATCATCAGAATATCCAGACTCATTTCTCCCCTTTGAATAGAGGATATAGTTATTTCTCTTGGATTTATCAGTCTAAGCAGGAGACAATATACTTTGATGTTATTGATTATTTTTTTATTTAAAATATCATCCCATCGCAATTGAAAATGCAAATACCTTTTTAGCAAGAAATAAAACTCCGCTTTTGTATTGTTCTTGTATTGCTTTTTATTTTTATGTTTTTTCATGTCCGATCCCATATAATCTTCTTCAACATCTTTTTCTTGGTTTGAAAGAGCGGATTCAAGGTTTGCTTGGTCCGCGGATTCTTTTTGACCTTTATTTCGTTTTTTTAATTCAAGAGATTTTTTTTCATTGGAGGATATAAAAGGATCTCTTTTTTTATTTCCAGCGATGCTTTTGTTTTCAATATCAGTAGCGTTTTCATTTATATTAGAATCTAAAAGAAGTAATTTTATTGGTATAAACCACGGTTTAGTTTTATACAAATTATAAAGTATCAAAAATTCTGGGAAGAACCAATGTTCAAGATTTGATATGGGACGATTTAATATTTCTTCATTCATTCCCATCCAATCCAAAAACCCTTTTTGATTGGATAGGTTGATTTCTTGATCTTGATGAATCGTGAGGTAAAAAAGATCTTTCTTTTTTATTTTATCAATTATTTGATAATTATTAAGCTTAGCCTTAGTAGATTTTTTATTACTGTCAGTATCAATATTTATCCAGGCTTCGATATCGACTTTCTTTCTAAGACAAAAATGGATAATTCTCCAATCAAAATATTTTCTATCCATATTTTTCTCCATATCTCTAATATCATCTTGTACTAGATCATTATTGATAGGGATAATAGGAATACCTTCCATCATATTAAATAATTTTCGTTTATGTGTGTTGGAATTCGAAAAAACTTCTTGGTTATTTTTTACGTGAAATGGCGATTCATAAATTGAAGAGTACTTCGTATCTTCAGAATTAATAGATTTATATGCTAACCGATCATATCTATATTGTTTTTTAAAACTCTCCTTTTGATTCAGTAATGAAGCCTTTTCAAAATTATTTTGTTTTTCGTAGTGAATAAATTTCATTTTTTTAGATGAATTGCATAAATCCTTATTTTGATTCATACAGTGTTGATTGAATCTATTTCGCCATTTTTGTGTTACTAGTCTAGACCATCTAATCTGAGATATATCATATTGATAATGATTCCTTAACCAATTTGTCCATTGATTCATTCCAGACTTCTGACGATTCTTATGTTTTAATTGAGAATGAAACAATTCTTGTGTTCCAACAAAAGAATCCTTTATTTCATTTTTAATAAAAAGGGCTGCTCCATTATATTGAAAGACAGATTTTAACTTATATAAATAGAAATTAATAAATTGGGTTTGTGAGAGTTTGTAAAATACATAGGCTTGTGAAAAGTAGGATAAGTCACAAAAATTATTTGAATTCTTATTACTAATATTAGTATTATAAAGTGCCTTTTTTAGAGTCGAAATAAAGTGAATTAAACTTTGATTTGTTTTATCAATTTTTTCTTGACTTGTTTCATTATTGGTAATGTATTTATTAATAATTTTTTTTATTGATTCAAGAAATGGTTGTGTATTGATCCTAGGAATATTAATGATCCACAGAAAGATATCTATGTATATCCTTTCAATGAAAATTTTAAAAAAATAATGTGATTTCCGGATTAATCGAACATTTTTTCTTTTTAATATCTGCCAAATATTTTTTTGTGATTCCAACCTTTTATCATCATCACTTATTTTGTTAGAACTAATATTTCGATCTGGAATTAGAAATCCCCCCTTTTTTTCATTTTTTATTTTTTCTATTTGATTTATGATTGTGTTTGTTCTATCAGTTAGATCCTGCATTTTTTTTTCTGTCAATGAAAAATTTGTCCAATCCCGAGGTATAGTTTGAATGGACGATTCATGAATCATCAAATTACTGATTATCGAATCTTTTTTAGTTTTACTCAATTCAAATTCATATACTTTTCTTTTTCTCAATCCAAACAGGAGAATTGGGTTTATTTTTGAGAGTTCTTTTTTTATTTCTTTTAAAAACTGAATGCTTTTAATGACCCATTTTTTTGTTTCTTTTGAAACATTTAGAAACAATTTTGTTTTTTCTTTTAAAATTCTTAGAATTAGAAAGCATTTCTTTTTCAATTTTAAAACTTTTCTTTTGAGTTCTTTAAAAATAGGTTCAAAAAATGAAAGTTGTTTTCTGGGAGAATCAAAAGGGAATTCAGCTTCCATTCCAAAAATTGTTAAAAAACAAAAATCATTTTTGGAATCTTTCTTTTTCATTGGATCGTTATAAGGGGCTCGTAGGTTAGATCTGTGCCAAGGTTTCAGACGAAAAGGAAATAGAATCTTAATCTGAATACCGTCTGTTAACCAGTTTTTTGGAAATTCTTTTTCTGATAATTGAACGCCATTATAGGTGCATTTAACATGCATTTCTCTATTCCAATCCTTTAAATCCTCGGACCATTCGGGAAATTGAAATAATAGCATACGGGCGGTATTTTTAACTATTATCAATGAAGGCAATATAATATATTTTCTAAGAATCGATTGGATTACTAACAAAAAACCTCTTATTACTTGAGCAAGTAAAATACTATCCCAGGCTTCCGCTATTTCTATACGTACTTTCTCCTTTCTTTTGTCTTCTTCTTTTTTATCCTCTTCTTTTTTTTTCTCACTTTCTTCTGTGGTTTTCTCTTTATAATCCGAAATTTTGAGTTCTGCGTTTGTCCACATACAATTTCTCAAAATTAGGTTTATCCGTTCGGAAATATCAAAAGAAAAAAGGGGGGATTTGTCTATTCGGTCCAAAAAAAGGGGGGAATGCACATCTGCCTCAAAGAATTTCCAAGTAACTATTTTACGTCTTTGAGCACGCACGGAGCCTTTGATTATGTCTCGACGAAAATCTGATTGTTGTGAATAACGTATCAAAGCTACTTCGTCTGTTTGATCAGTATTATTAGTTTCTTGGGTATTATTATAAGTATCAGTATCAGTATTCTGTTGGTTATCAGTAAAAATAACTACACGTTTGGCTTTTCTTGAGCGAATCTCATGATCTTCTACCACACTTTCCTCAGTTTCTCCCTCCTGTTGTTCCAAATCGTTAATTAATTTGTATGACCACCGAGGGACTTTTTTATGGATTTCTTTTAGTGCAATAGATTTTTTTTTTTTCGTTTTCTCGTTGGGAAGAGTTCTATCTGCATCAAATAAAAATTTGAAAATTTTTATTCTATCTTCTGAATCAATTCTTACTTGTTCGTGTTCAGGAACTAAAAAGGGTCTTTTAAAATTTAAACTTGATGTTGATTTTACAGCAAATTCATTGATTAAGTTCAATAAATAATAAATTTGCTTTGCGCATGCTTTTCTATCAAATGGATTTAGTTTCTGTTCAAATTCTAGGCGATTAATAATAAGAAGGATACTATGAATCTTATTTATACAAAACTTTTCTATATAATTTTTTATAGAAATTTCATTTATAATTGAGAGTGAAAACAATTTTTTGATTCGTCC